AAATAGCACTTGACGCAGTTATTGTGCTTAAACTTTCTTTCTTTTTTTTGAAATACGGAACTATATAAATAACTGAGAAACTCCATGAAAGAAAGATTAATGATTCATATAAATCACTTAGTGGGAAATGTCCTGAATAAACCCAACGAGTGACTAATAATCCCGTTATACATAGAAAAGTCGCTATCATGCCCTTTTCTGACGAATCATATAGTTTTTTAATTTTATCGACTGATAAGGTTATCAAATGAATTATAATTACAATTGAAACGATCGAAAAGGAAATATGAGTTAATATATGCTCTAGAATTGAAAATATCATAAAAAAAAAAGAGGAATCCTTTAATTACGAAATAGAAATCAAGAATTGAATTTATTATAGGATCTATTGTATCTCTTTTAGAAGACGGCCTGCCGCCACTCGGACTCGAACCGAGATGCTCTAGCACTGCTTCCTAAGAGCAGCGTGTCTACCGATTTCACCATGGCGGCTTTCTAGAACTCATAATAGTCTATTCATAATTCAATCGTCGAGATTGAAGAAATCAATGCAATATTTTTTAGGAAAGATAAAACTGGATGAATTCAAATTCGTTCAAATGGGATTGGAAGGTTCCTTATTTTCATTTAGGGTGTTCGTTTTATTTCTTTTCTTAGTACTTTGGTGTAGTTTATGCTCTCTCTCCTGGAATCGAATTGTTGTAACTGGACGCTTCTATCCTCTAGCTAGTAGGGATAGAACAAAAAAAATATTTTCATTTTTTAATGAATTCTTTCTCATTTATCCGATTTATCAAATTTGAAACAAAAAGATACATTTTTTCAATAAACACAAAAAAATCCTAAAGTTATACTATACAAAAGGTTGTCAAAATGGAATCAATTAGTTTCACCAATTCCTTAATTTTTACTAATGATCTTACATATGTATGCCCTTCTATAGATATATATAGAGATAGAGAAACCCATTTTTCTTATTATAGATAAATAGGTTGATGGGGAAAATAAGACCCCGCCCTCGAAATGATAAAATCTACTAAAAAGAAAGGTAAAACTTTGTATCTTGTCTTTATTCTTTTTTCCTTTATTCTTTTTTCAAAAAAATTATTTTTTTGAATTTATAAATTTAGTAAACAGAAGCATTTTGATTCTACTTCCATTCCCTATTGTTTTCGGTCAATGAATAGGGAATGGGAATTATTCATTTTATTTTTAGATTAACAATGAAATCAGATAGTCAAATCAATTGGGATTATTTTAACGTTTTATGACTTATTTGTTTGTCGTACAAAAAAACTTTTTGAATTCCCGGTACAAAGAGATTTCCCCAATGACAAAGCTTTTAACGCCGACCAATATCCCTTCCCCTTCCAAATATTTTTACGAATACGCTTTTTTGATATAGAAGTACGTTTTTTTGGAACTGCCATTTAAAAATGAAGAGGTTATTCGTTGTTTTAGTTGGATGTGAAAGACATCTATTGTTCAAAACCAATCATTCTTTCCTATTAAAGTTCTTTACTATCAAATTAAAAATCAAAGATTTTTCTTATAGATTCCAAAAGTAGTAAATTAATATAAAAATGGATACATAAGATAAATACAAGAAAAGATAAGAAGAGATACGCCCACCCCCAACAGATTTGATACCCTCTCCTACAAAGAAACTCATAATACCAACCCCATTCGTAATTCCATCAATTACTCGTCTATCAAAAAAATGAGTGAATTCCGCCAATCCTCTTATACCTCCTGTTAAAGATGTTGCATAAAAAGCATCTATGTAACCACGATGATATGACCAAACATATAGACCATTTATTATTTTGTCCGAAAGAATTCTCTTAGGACCTATTTTAACAAATAAATTAATTAAGTCTAAATTTTGAAAAGATGAATAAACAGGTTTATATAAAAAGGACGCTATAATGATTCCGAAATAGGCTATACTGACTGAAAAAACTCCATCTTTTGCAAGTTCATACCAATCCATTGAATTATTCAAATTTGGGTCTAAAAGGTTTATATACGGGGTTAACCATTTTGATAATATATCAAAATTCACTCCTTCTTGATTGCAAGGAATTCCCAGGAATCCAACGAACAAAGTAAATAGAACCAATACAAGTATAGAGAATAACATAGTATTATCCGATTCATAAGGATATAAATAAGACTTCTTATTCCCAAAATAAGTAATAGTAATAAAAGGTTGTGTCATGTTTCTTACATTCTCATCAAGTCGATATGTCTTCTTTGAAAAAAAAGAAGCACTTTCATTATTATTCATTGTTAATAAGGTTACTAAACAAAAATTTTTGTTAATCCTTTTTGAACCCTCTTTACCCCATAGAGATATTGAATAGAAGGGTATATTTTTTTTTCCACTGTAATTTTGAAAATTGGCGTTTAAGTGTCCTTCAAAAGTAAGTAAATAGATCCGAAACATATAAAATGCGGTTAATCCCGCTGTAGACCAAGCTATTATTCCGAAAATTGG